AGAGGAAACAAAACGGAGTTCGTTTCCTTTGTATACTTTAATACACAATACCCATCGTTTCTTTTGCCTGTTTTATATACATAAAACTTAATTAAATTAGTAAGGGGTATAGCTCCGACACTTAGATGGATAAGTATGTATCATGATCTATAACTAGAATACTGAATATGTATGTCGACCCATATCAATTAATTTGTCGAATATATACTCATACAAATTACTCATGTGCCAGGAACCAGATTTGAACTGGTGACACGAGGATTTTCAGTCCTCTGCTCTACCAGCTGAGCTATCCCGACCATTCACGACGCATCATCCTCATTTTATTTTAATATAGGACTTGGGTCTATGTCAATTAAAAAACGAAAAGATATTCCAAAGTATTATCCAGGCCCTGGTAGAATTTCTTGTATCTTCAAAAAGAAAACCTTGTAAGTTTCAATACAGTACAAATAATACAAATAATGATATAGATTGTTAATTATTTTAATTTAATACATTATTCAAAGATGCTCATTTGAATTTGTACACGTATCATATATATCACACACAAGGCTTATGATGTGATAAGAAAAAAAATTTCCGCTCAGATCGGTTTGTGAATGAAATAGTAGAGTGAGAATAACTGCGAACCATAACCAATTTTGAGTCACTAACAAAATAAAATGAGAAGATAAATAATTAGGGAGGCAACCAGGCCTTTTTGGGGATAGAGGGACTTGAACCCTCACGATTTCTAAAGTCGACGGATTTTCCTCTTACTATAAATTTCATTGTTGTCGATATTGACATGTAGAATGGGACTCTATCTTTATTCTTATCCGATTAATCAATTCTAAAAAAAAAAGATTTATCAGACTATGATGGAGTGAATGATTTGATCAATGAATATTTATTTCATTTTTCAATTTTGATTTTGAATCGATTCACAAAAATTCTTTCATTTTTCATATAAATAGATAGAAAAAAATTATAGAACCGGTTGGAGTCATCATTAATCATTTTTAATCATTTGGCGATAGTATTTCAGTAAGTATACATATGTATATAGGTTTATCTTTCATCCTTTCGGAAGTTTCGATGGAAGGATTCCTTTACGAACACAATGCAGCCAACTCCATTTGTTAGAACAGCTTCCATTGAGTCTCTGCACCTATCCTTTATTTATTCTCGCTTTCTGAAACCTTGTTTGTTTTCATAAAACGGGATTTGGCTCAGGATTGCCCATTTTTAATTCCAGGGTTTCTCTGAATTTGAAAGTTATCACTTGGTAGGTTTCCATACCAAGGCTCAATCCAATTAAGTCCGTAGCGTCTACCAATTTCGCCATATCCCCCTTTTTTTTGTGATGTGATTAGGATCACATCATGATGCCGTTTACCCTTTTTTGTTCATTTCCATTTATATTATGCTGGAACCGTTGAATTGATTAGATATCGATTCCTGTATTGAAAAGTGTTTTCTCCGATTTGATTTTTTATCTATCTTCTTTCATCTCTATTGGAGACCATACTTGGTCCAACCAGAAATTCAATATAGATATATACCACATAACATATATCTATTATAATTATTATAATATATTATATATATACATGTCCCAATTTCTATGATTTTCTATCATTTTTAGTGTGCAATTTTAAATACTTGAACGGTCGATTCTTTTTTTTTTTTTTTTGTCTTAGGTTTCGCCTTTCCGAATGAAACCCTAGGAATGTTTCATTATGGTCTGGATTGCACTTTTCTCCTCTTATCCTTTTCTTAGGGCAGATCATAAAAAAAAAAAAAAACGACAAAGGGCAATTTAGTATTATTAATTTCAAATTTCATTAATAGCCATAACTAATCGAATGGATATAATTAATCAATTAATCATTCCGTTAATTTATATATTAATGAATATTAATGAAATTATTTCAAATTTTATAAATTCTCTATTTTCGCTTTCAAATAGATTCAAATAGATATAATAATTAATTAATTATATTAATATATTATACGATTATAATATACAATAAATATACAATAAGATTCTAACTTAATTACTAGATTATATTCCTAACTTTAGGTACAAAATTCTATTTCAAATTCTAAATCTAAATAAATATCTAGAAATAAAAAACCATGTACTAAAATATTTTATTTAGAATTTATATAGTTTTATTTTTATTTTCTTTTTTATATAGTAAAATATCAAAAAACAATATTAAAAAATAGTAAAGGAAATATTAAATATGGAATAGTAAAAAAATATTCGTCTCTAATTAAACAAATTAAGATATTTATTATTGATAAACATATATTTGAGAAATAGATCTAAATTAATATATCAAAATGAAATATTTTTGAAAATTAGATTTTCCATTCTTATTCGTTTCTATAGTTGAATTTTTCTACATTTATATCATATTTATTATGAAATAATTAAGAATAAACAGTTAAGATCTCAGCAGCAGTAGTTTACTAAATTAGTATACGTGTACAATTTATGTTATGTGAGCCCGCTTAGCTCAGAGGTTAGAGCATCGCATTTGTAATGCGATGGTCATCGGTTCGATTCCGATAGCCGGCTTTTCTCCATTTGTTTTATTTTTTAGATAATTGATAATAGGAAATCTAAAGTGAAAAGCTTCTTTGCCCGTTCCTAAAGGTCGCCGAGCCCCTTCCCCTTCGATTATTTCATAGAAACTTCCAATTATTAATAAAAATTGGATTGGAGGGGTTTGGTCTCTGTAGAACAAATCAATCAAGAAAAGAGCCCTTCATTTTTTTTTTTTTTTCGATTATTTCAAATTCTTTTTCTTTTTTATTTATATAATACAATTATATATACAATATTTCTATACAATAAGGTCTGACTATTGATACAATTCCTCTAATTATTCTTTGTAATACTTCAGTAAATTTCGCTTCATTTATCATATTTTAGTTTAGTTTTAATTTTGGTTTATGAAATTTCATAAAAAAAAGGAGTCTTTATGTCGCGTTACAGAGGACCTCGTTTCAAAAAAATCCGCCGTCTGGGGGCTTTACCGGGGCTAACTAGTAAAAAGCCTAGAGCCGGAAGCGATCTTCGAACCCAATCGCGCCCCGGCAAAAAATCGCAATATCGTATTCGTTTAGAAGAAAAACAAAAATTGCGCTTTCATTATGGTCTTACGGAACAACAATTACTTAAATACGTTCGTATCGCCGGAAAAGCCAAAGGGTCAACAGGTCAGGTTTTACTACAACTACTTGAAATGCGTTTGGATAACATCCTTTTTCGATTGGGTATGGCTTCGACTATTCCTCAAGCCCGCCAATTAGTTAACCACAGGCATATTTTAGTTAATGGTCGTATAGTAGATATACCAAGTTATCGATGCAAACCCAGAGATATTATTACGGTGAGAGATGAAAAAAAATCTAAGACTCTGATTCAAAATTATCTTGATTCATCCCCCCCTGAGGAATTACCAAAACATTTGACTCTTCACCCATTCCAATATAAAGGATTAGTCAATCAAATAATAGATAGTAAGTGGGTCGGTTTGAAAATAAATGAATTGCTAGTTGTAGAATATTACTCTCGTCAGACTTAATCCTAACTAAAATAACACGGCAAATTTTGCTCCCCCTTTTTTCGCTTAAGTAAAGGGGCTGAGGGAAGTAAGTTAAGGGTTTTGGTCTGGGGATTTTTCTCTCATTCATGTATCTATAGATCAGTAGGGTATTTTCATTCCTTGTCCATTTTATCCAGTATTTTCGTACCACAGAAATTAGGATTAGGAATAAAGAATCCATATCAAAGAAAAGCTACAGGCTAGTTGTTGGAGTATCCATTCTTATTTGATGCATTGTGGCCAGTAACATTGATGAATTAGGTGAAGAATACGGAAAGAGAGGGATTCGAACCCTCGGTAAACAGAAGTCTACATAGCAGTTCCAATGCTACGCCTTCAACCACTCGGCCATCTCTCCTACATAATGATTATGGCTCAAAACCCGAGTGAATAGTGAGCCATTGATATTCATTTTGTATAGGTATGTACATTCCATTTTCACTATAAAAATGGAACTCTAAAAGCATAAAAGTTTTCATCAAAGATAAATCCTCCCTCCGAGGCTGGGGATAAAGATAATTTTTTTTATGAAAAAAAAAATTGTAAAATAAAGATATATCTATTCATGTTTGCGAAGATAATGTTTCCACCCTTTCTAATATTTATACCGGATTAAATCACTCAATTGGAACGAATCCGCGGATCGATCTATTTTTTTAGACTATGTTTAATGGCTACCTTTATACCACGATTCTATTTAGTTTAAACTATTATTCTATTTTCATAAAAATTCTAAAATCCTTTTCCAGTTTTCGATTTTTCAACAAGAATTCCTTACTTCAACCTCTTAACCCATAGATTTATTCCAAATTCATGAACCACCCCCCGGTTTTTCTATTTGATTGTATAGCGTATACCCACTATACACATAACACAAAGCAGACGGGATTCCATTTTAATCATAGAATTATTATTTGATTCTTTTTCCTCTTTTGAATCAAAACTTCTCGAATTATCCTAATCTCTAAGAGAAATTCTTTGATTCTTCAACCTCAATGAAATAGGAACAGTTCCCTTCATTTTTATATTACTACATTTGGATGAAATCGAATCGGATTCAAATATGAAATTTTTTTTTATTGATTCCTGTCAAAAATAAACAATTGGAGTAAAAGGGCGTCTTTTTTAATGAATCCGTTTTTACGTTATTTCGTACTGTACAATTCCTTTGTTTGTGAGATCATTTTCTCACGAAAGGAAATTCAAAAAAATTATAGAATGGATTAATACACCTATGTCTAGATCTGGGATAAATGGAAATTTTATTGATAAAACTTTTTCAATTGTAGCCAATATCTTATTACGAATAATTCCGACAACTTCAGGAGAAAAAGAGGCATTCACCTATTACAGAGATGGTGCGATTTGATTTTTTTTATTTCTTTTTTTTTTTTT